AAAAAAATATGAGAATATCCTCCGGTGTTGGCGTTGAGGGAATTGCACGGATAGAGATTCAAAAAAGAATCGATCTAATTCAAGTCATAATTTATATAGGATTCCCAAAATTCTTAATAGAAAATAGACCGCGGAGAGTCGAAGAATTGCAGATGAATGTACAAAAAGAACTTCATTGTGCGAACCGAAAACTAAACATTGCTATTACACGAATTGCAAATCCTTATGGACACCCTAATATTCTTGCAGAATTTATAGCTGGCCAATTAAAGAATAGAGTTTCTTTTCGCAAAGCAATGAAAAAAGCTATTGAATTAACCGAGCTGGCGAATACAAAAGGAATTCAAGTACAAATTGCGGGACGTATCGACGGAAAAGAAATTGCACGCGTCGAATGGATCAGAGAAGGTAGGGTTCCTCTACAAACCATTGGAGCTAAAATTGATTATTGTTCCTATACAGTTCGAACTATATACGGGGTATTAGGAATCAAAATTTGGATATTTGTAGACGAAGAATAATAAGACTTGACGTGTTTTTACATTATACCAAGTAATGGACAAAAAAAGAAAAACCCTTTTATTCTTTTTATGTTCAAGCAAAACAAAAAAAAGAGCAATTCTGCAATTCTAGAGGGTTCAATAAAAATTCGATTGATCATTTTATATAATTGCTATGCTTAGTGTGTGACTCGTTGGTTTTTTTAGGGCTAGGATTCAAAAAACGGACCAGGGCCCAGAGTATGAACTAATAACTATAGCACTAATAACCAACTCATTGCTTCGCATTATCTGGATCCAAAGAACCAGTCAAGATAAAGATATAATATATTGGACATATCGTTGTAGCAACTGAAATCTTTTTTTGCATAAAGATAAAGATAAAAAAAACCAATCGGATTATGAGTTGTGAAGTTCTAAGTCGGAAAGCAAAATAGAAAAAAAGTATGCGGATAAGTGGAAGGATGAGAGAAAGAGAGAACGGAAATATCAATGATATATGATTCCAATATGTAAGGTCGATGAGTCATCTCATAAAACGCAGTGTAATAAAGCATAAATTCAATAATGATTCATGCATAATTAGATGAATCCGCTTATAGAACAAAAAAATCAAGAGCCTCGAGCCAATAAAGACTGAGAAAATTGACTTAAGAAAAAAGGACTCCGCCGGAAAATTCAGACCTAACCATTAATCGAGAAGCAATGGGAACGATATAACCCGTGAATGCAGAAGATTCTATTGAAAATGAATCTTAATGATTCATTGGGTGGGATGGCGGAACAAACCAGGGACCTCCTCTTTTATTCTTTTATTTTGAGAGGTCATGAACGAACCCTATAACTAAAATAGATATGGAAAGAGTAAATATTCGCCCGCGAAAGTTTTTTTTTATTAGAAAAGACATTGACATTATCTAGAAATAGAATACATGTTTAATTAAATAATATCTAAACACGCTAGACAAATTTCGAATAGATTAACGAATTGATTAATTAGATGCAATTTCAAAGAATCCTATGATTCAGCATATTATTCATTAAACACATGTATATCTTCATAAAATCTGTTTTAGTCGTTTCATTCGCGAGGAGCTGGATGAGAAGAAACTCTCATGTCCAGTTCTGTAGTAGAGATGGAATTGAAAAAGAACCATCAACTATAACCCAAAAAGAACAAGATTCCGTAAACAACATAGAGGAAGAATGAAAGGAATATCTTATCGAGGTAATCATATTTGTTTCGGTAGATATGCTCTTCAAGCACTTGAACCCGCTTGGATTACAGCTAGACAAATCGAAGCAGGGCGCCGAGCAATGACACGAAATGTACGCCGCGGCGGAAAAATATGGGTACGTATATTTCCAGACAAACCAGTTACAGTAAGACCCACGGAAACCCGTATGGGTTCAGGGAAAGGATCCCCAGAATATTGGGTAGCTGTTGTTAAACCGGGTAGAATACTTTATGAAATGGGTGGAGTAGCCGAAAATATAGCTCGAAAGGCTATTTCAATAGCGGCGTCCAAAATGCCTATAAGAACTCAATTCATTATTTCTGGATAGAAATGTAGAACCAAAGGAAAGAAGTCTTGTGTATAAAAAAACAATTGCAGGGTTTTCTTTCTTTTTTTTTTTTTTACTTCGTCCTTTGCTTTATTTTACATTAAAAAAACGGATAAAAAAAAATGATATGATTCAACCTCAAACCCATTTGAATGTAGCAGACAATAGCGGGGCACGAGAATTGATGTGTATTCGAATAATAGGAGCTAGTAATCGCCGATATGCTCATATTGGTGATGTTATTGTTGCTGTGATAAAAGAAGCAGTACCAAATACGCCTCTAGAAAGATCAGAAGTGATCAGAGCTGTAATTGTACGTACTTGTAAAGAACTCAAACGCGATAACGGTATAATAATACGATATGATGACAATGCTGCAGTTGTCATTGATCAAGAAGGAAATCCAAAAGGAACCCGCGTTTTTGGCGCGATCGCCCGGGAATTGAGACAGTTAAATTTTACTAAAATAGTTTCATTAGCACCTGAGGTATTATAATATGAGACCGTGAGATAGTGATAGTATTTAAATAAAATAGATAAATTAGTAGATTATGTCTCACGCATATACTTTTAAGAATTTTCTTTAATAATTTTTATAAAAAAAGAACATGCTGATTATATCCAAATTCGGAAGCAACAATAATTTTAGTTTATCATGGGTAAGGACACTATTGCTGACATAATAACTTCTATACGAAATGCTGACATGGATCGAAAGGGAACGGTTCGAATAGCATCTACTAACATGACCCAAAACATTGTTAAAATACTTTTACAAGAGGGTTTTCTCGAAAACGTAAGGAAACTTGTAGAAAATAACAAATATTTTTTGGTTTTAACCCTACGACATAGAAGGAATAGGAAAGGACCATATAGAACTCTTTTAAATTTAAAACGAATAAGTCGACCTGGTCTCCGAATCTATTCTAACTATCAACGAATTCCTAGAATTTTAGACGGGATGGGGATTGTAATTCTCTCTACTTCTCGGGGTATAATGACAGACCGTGCAGCTCGGATAGAAGGAATCGGCGGAGAAATTTTGTGCTATATATGGTAAATTTTCTGCTATCCGAATTGTATCTGTAACTTCCTGTTTGTGAAAAAAACGAATAAAAAAGCCAAGTTGTCTAATATCACGCCTTCCTACATTAGTTCATACTTCAAGGAGGGTTTGTCTGGAATAAAAGAAGAAAAATGGATTCATGAGGGTTTAATTACTGAATCACTTCACAATGGTATGTTCGGGGTTCGTTTAAATAATGAAGTCAGATTCTAAGTTCTGTTTCAGAAAGGATCCGACACTCTTTTATACATATACTACCAGGAGATAGAATCAAAGTTTAAGTAAGTCGTTATGATTCAAACGGGGGGGGGGGGGGCGGCGCAGAATTTATAGACCCCACAACAAAGATTCGAATGGTTCGGTGGTTTTTCAAGATTCCTTTCATGAGGATCTAATTCACGGTTCAAAAATTTCAAGAAACTTATTTTCTTCCAATCAGTAAAGTAGATTCGAAATTCAGTTAAGGAATAACAATTATGAAAATAAGAGCCTCCGTTCGTAAAATTTGTGAAAAATGCCGACTGATCCGTAGAAGGGGACGCATTATAGTAATTTGTTCCAACCCGAGACATAAACAAAGACAAGGATAATCTTTCGAAAAGGGACTCTCTAAAGGAACCGATGAACAAATCAAAATAAAAGATCTGTTTTGACATGAAATGGATATATCCATATATCTCTGACTTATATTTCGGAAATGATAAAATATGGCAAAATCTATACCAAGAAGCGGTTCACGTAGGACTGGACGTGTGGGTTCACGTAAAAGTGCACGGCGAATACCAAAGGGCGTTATTCATGTTCAAGCAAGTTTCAACAACACCATTGTGACAGTTACAGATGTACGGGGTCGGGTTATTTCTTGGTCCTCCGCCGGTACTTGTGGATTCAGGGGTACAAGAAGAGGGACACCTTTTGCTGCTCAAACCGCAGCAGGAAATGCTATTCGAGCAGTAACAGATCAAGGTATGCAACGAGCAGAAGTCATGATAAAAGGTCCGGGTCTCGGAAGAGATGCAGCATTACGCGCTATTCGTCGAAGTGGTATACTTTTAAGTTTCGTAAGGGATGTAACCCCTATGCCACATAATGGCTGCAGACCCCCTAAAAAAAGGCGAGTGTAGAAATAAACATTGAAGAGATTTCAAGAGAAATAAATGACTCAAAAATCTGACAAATAATATTACTATGGTTCGAGAGAAATTAAAAGTATCTACTCGGACACTACAGTGGAAATGTGTTGAATCAAGAGCAGACAGTAAGCGTCTTTATTATGGACGCTTTATTCTGTCTCCACTTATGAAAGGTCAAGCCGACACAATAGGCATTGCGATGCGAAGAGCTTTGCTTGGAGAAATCGAAGGAACATGTATTACACGCGCAAAATCTGAGAAAATCCCGCATGAATATTCTACCATAGTAGGTATTCAAGAATCGGTACATGAAATTTTAATGAATTTGAAAGAAATTGTATTGAGAAGTAATCTATATGGAACTCGTGACGCGCTTATTTGTGTCAAAGGTCCTGGATATGTAACTGCTCAAGACATCCTCTTACCACCTTCTGTGGAAATCGTTGATAATACGCAGCATATAGCTAACCTAACGGAACCAACTGATTTTTGTATTGGATTACAGATTGAAAGGAATCGAGGATATAATATAAAAACACCAAATAACTTTCAAGACGGAAGTTATCCTATAGATGCTATATTCATGCCTGTTCGAAACGCGAATCATAGTATTCATTCTTATGGAAATGGAAATGAAAAACAAGAGATCCTTTTTCTAGAAATATGGACAAATGGAGGTTTAACTCCTAAAGAAGCACTTCATGAAGCCTCCCGGAATTTGATTGATTTATTTAT